GTCGAAGAATTACAAATGAATCTACAAAAAAAATTTCATTATGTGAATCGAAAACTTAACATTGCTATCACAAGAATTGCAAAACCTTACGGGAACCCTAATATTCTTGCAGAATTTATAGCCGGACAATTAAAAAATAGAGTTTCATTTCGAAAAGCAATGAAAAAGGCTATTGAATTAACTGAACAAGCGGATACAAAAGGAATTCAAGTACAAATTGCAGGGCGTATCGACGGAAAAGAAATTGCCCGTGTCGAATGGATCAGAGAGGGCAGGGTTCCCCTACAAACCATTCGAGCTAAAATAAATTATTGTTCCTATACAGTTCGGACTATCTATGGGGTTTTGGGCATCAAAATTTGGATTTTTATAGACAAGGAAGAGGAATAAGAAAACTTTCATTGTTTTTTCCTTCTATCTATTGATAGAAGGAAAAAGGGAGAAACTCGTTCATTCTTTTTCCTACCAATCAAACTAATTCTTAATTCTATAAGGTTGAATAAAAATTCAATTGACCTTTTGATATAATTGCTATGCTTAGTGTGTGACTCGTTGGTTTTTTTTTAGGGTTAGGGTTACAAAAGACCGACCCGATAGTATGAAAACCAATTCATCACTTCATATTATCTGGATCTAAAGAACCAGTCAAGATATGTTAAATAAGTCATATCTTTGTAGCAACTGAAATAATTAAACTTTTTTAAAGCAAAATTACAGAAGAAAGGTGTGGATAAATGGAAGGATGAGAGAAAGAGAGAAAAATAATATCAATGATATAGAATTCTAATATGGAAGGTCTGTGGGTTATCTCATAAAAGACAATGTAATAAAGCATCAATACTAATTGATTCATACATAATGAAATTTTCAAGGAATTTCTGATAGAAGAGAAGAAAAAACTCAAGAGCTTCGAGTCAATAAAGACTAAGAAGGTTGACTCAAGAATAAATTGGATTATGAGCTCCGTTGTAGAATTCTGACCTAATCATTTAGTACGAAGTGGTGGAAACGAAGGAACCTGTGAATGCAAAAGATTTTATTAAACAAATGAATCTTAATAATTCACTAGTTAGGATGGCGAAATGAACCGGAAATTAATTCATCTATTCGGAAAAGTGACGAACAAGTGCTAGGACTGAAATAGAGATTGCAAGAGTCAATATTCGCCCGCGAAAACTTTCTTTTTTTGAATTGGTAAACTCGGATAAAGGACAAAAGACAATAAAGATTTATTAGGACGTTAGAAAAAAATAAAATCTTTTCTAAAAATGTTCTAATAGCTATTCAAATTAATTGAAATTCCATTTTGAATCCTTTTATTCGCGAGGAGCTGGATGAGAAGAAACTCTCACGTCCAGCTCTGTAGTAGAGATGAAATTCCGAAACAACCATCAACTATAACCCCAAAAGAACTAAATTCCGTAAACAACATAGAGGAAGAATGAAGGGAATATCTTATCGAGGTAATCATATTTGTTTCGGTAAATATGCTCTTCAAGCACTTGAACCCGCTTGGATCACATCGAGACAAATCGAAGCAGGTCGCCGAGCAATGACACGAAATGCACGCCGTGGTGGAAAAATATGGGTCCGGCTCTTTCCAGATAAACCAGTTACAGTAAGACCTGCTGAAACACGTATGGGCTCAGGGAAAGGATCCCCTGAATATTGGGTAGCTGTTGTTAAACCGGGGCGAATACTATATGAAATGGGTGGAGTAACCGAAAATATAGCTAAAAGGGCTATTTTAATAGCAGCATCCAAAATGCCTATACGAACTCAATTTATTATTTCGGGATAAAAATATAGAACCGACAGAAATGAGTCTTGGGGATGAAACAAAATCGCAGGTTTCTTTTTTTAGACTTAGACAAACAATATTTCTTTTATTTTTTTTCATCCTTTGCATTGGAAGAATAGACTCAAAAATTTATATGATTCAACCTCAGACCTATTTAAATGTAGCGGATAACAGCGGGGCTCGAAAATTGATGTGTATTCGAATCATAGGAGCTAGTAATCGCCGATATGCTCATATTGGTGACGTTATTGTTGCTGTGATCAAAGAAGCAGTACCAAACATGCCCCTAGAAAAATCAGAAGTAGTCAGAGCTGTAATTGTTCGTACCTGTAAAGAACTTAAACGTGACAGCGGTATGATAATACGATATGATGACAATGCTGCAGTTGTAATTGATCAAGAAGGAAACCCAAAAGGAACTCGCATTTTTGGGGCAATCCCCCGCGAATTGAGACAATTAAATTTTACTAAAATAGTTTCATTAGCTCCCGAAGTATTATAGAAGTATTATAAAATAAAAAGAGATCTGATATTTTTGGGGTATTTGAAAAGAAATAGTTTAAGAACTAGATTAATTCGTAGCTTGTGTTTCGCGTATATACCTTAAAAATTTTATATTCATAAACCAATAAAAAAATAAAAAAACATGTTAATTATATCCAATTTTGAGACACCAAAAGTTTGAGTTCATCATGGGTAGAGACACTATTGCTGAGATAATAACCTCTATACGAAATGCTGATATGGATAGAAAAAGAGTTGTTCGCATAGCATCTACTAATATTACCGAAAATATTGTTAAAATACTTTTCCGAGAAGGTTTTATCGAAAACGTCAGAAAACATCGAGAAAAAAACCAAAATTTTTTAGTTTTAACCCTGCGACATAGCAGGAATAGGAAAAGACCCTATAGGAATTTGTTAAATTTAAAACGGATCAGCCGACCCGGTCTACGAATTTATTCTAACTCTCAACGAATTCCTAGAATTTTAGGTGGGATAGGGATTGTAATTCTTTCTACTTCTCGGGGTATAATGACAGATCGGGAGGCTCGACTAGAAGGAATCGGCGGAGAAATTTTATGTTATATATGGTAATCCATTTAATATCCAAATGAAATCCGAAACCTCTTCCTATTTGTAAAAAAAAAAAAGATAAGGGGGTGAGTTGTCTAATATCGTTTCTCCTCCATTAGTTGATACCTCAAGGGGGCTTTACCTGGAATGAAAGAACAAAAATGGATTCATGAAGGTTTAATTACTGAATCGCTTCCCAATGGCATGTTCCGGGTTCGTTTAGATAATGAGGATCTGATTCTAGGTTATGTTTCGGGAAAGATCCGGCGTAGTTTTATACGGATACTTCCCGGAGATAAAGTCAAAATTGAAGTAAGTCGTTATGATTCAACCAGAGGACGTATAATTTATCGACTCCGAAACAAAGATTTGAAGGATTAGGTGATTTTTATTCAATACAATTCAAGATAAAAAATTCCAAGAAACCTATTTTCTATCGAGAAGTAGATTCAGAATTAAGATAAGGAATGACAAATATGAAAATAAGAGCTTCCGTTCGTAAAATTTGTGAAAAATGTCGACTAATCCGTAGACGGGGTCGCATTAGAGTAATTTGTGCCAATCCGAGACATAAACAAAGACAAGGATAAAGGGATAATCAGACTCACTAAAGAGCTCAGCGTACAAATACAAATAAAGAATCTGTTTTGACATGAAATGGATATATCCATATATTTCTGACTCATATTTATGAGATGATACAATATGGCAAAAGGTATACCGAGAACTGGTTTACGTAGAAATGTACGTATTGGTGCACGTAAAAGTGCACGTAAAATACCAAAGGGAGTTATTCATGTTCAAGCAAGTTTCAATAATACCATTGTTACAGTTACAGATGTACGAGGTCGGGTGGTTTCCTGGTCCTCGGCCGGTACTTGTGGATTCAAGGGTACAAGAAGAGGGACACCCTTTGCCGCTCAAACTGCAGCATCAGTTGCTATTCGTACAGTAGTAGATCAAGGTATGCAACGAGCAGAAGTCATGATAAAAGGTCCCGGTCTCGGAAGAGACGCCGCATTACGAGCTATTCGTAGAAGTGGTATACTATTAACTTTTGTACGGGATGTAACCCCTATGCCACATAATGGCTGTAGACCTCCGAAAAAAAGACGTGTATAGAAATAAACAGTGAAGAAATTTCAAGAGAAACAAGAGAAATAAATAATTCAATCAAAAAAAATATTATTACTATGGTTCGAGAGAAAGTAACAGTATCTACTCGGACACTACAGTGGAAGTGTGTTGAATCAAGAACAGACAGTAAACGCCTTTATTATGGTCGATTTATTCTGTCTCCACTTATGAAAGGACAAGCCGACACAATAGGCATTGCGATGCGAAGAGCTTTGCTTGGAGAAATAGAAGGAACATGTATCACACGTGTAAAATCTGAGAACGTCTCCCACGAATATTCTACTATAACGGGTATTCAAGAATCGGCCCACGAAATTATAATGAATTTGAAAGAAATTGTATTGAGAAGTAATCTATATGGAACTTGTGACGCGTCTATTTGTGTTAGAGGTCCTGGATATGTAACTGCTCGAGATATCATCTTACCACCTTATGTAGAAATTGTCGACAATACACAACATATAGCTAGCTTGACAGAACCAATAAATTTACGTATTGGATTAGAAATTGAAAGAAATCGCGGATATCTTATAAAGATGCCACATAACTTTCAAGATGGAAGTTATCCTGTAGATGCTGTATTCATGCCTGTTCGAAACGTGAATCATAGTATTCATTCCTATGGAAATGGGAATGAAAAACAAGAGATACTCTTTCTCGAAATATGGACAAATGGCAGTTTAACTCCGAAAGAAGCACTTCATGAAGCCTCCCGGAATTTGATTGATTTATTTATTCCCTTTTTATATAAGGAAGAAGAAAACTTACTTTTAGAGGACAACCAACATATGGTTCCTTTATCCCCCTTTACTTTTCACAATAAATTAGATAAAGTCGGAAAAAACAAAATAGCATTGAAATCTATTTTTATTGATCAATTCGAATTGTCTCCCAGAGTTTATAATTGCCTCATAAGGTCCAATATATATACATTATTGGACCTTATAAATAAGAGTCAAGAAGATCTTATGAAAATTGAGCATTTT